TTTTACTGGCGGAGACACGAACAAATAAATAAAGTAAGAGGAAACGAAATGGAATTCGTTTCTTTTGTATACTTTGAATATACAATACCCATCGTTTCTTTTGCCTGTTTTATATACATAAAATAGAATTACTAAGCTAAGGGATATAGCTCCGACACTTAGATGGATAAGATAAGTATGTATCATGGGCTAGAACTAGAATACTGAATATGTATGTCGACCCATATCAATTAATTTGTAGAATATATACTCATACAAATTACTCATGTGCCAGGAACCAGATTTGAACTGGTGACACGAGGATTTTCAGTCCTCTGCTCTACCAGCTGAGCTATCCCGACCATTCACGACGCATCATCCTCATTTTATTTTAATATAGGACTTGGGTCTATGTCAATTAAAAAAAAAACGAAAAGATATTACAAAGTATTATCCCGGCCCCGGTAGAATTTCTTGTATCTTTAAAAAGAAAACTTTGTAAGTTTCAATACAGTACAAATAATACAAATAATGACATGGATTAGTAATTGTAATACATTATTCAAAGATGCTCATTTGCATTTGGACATGTATCATATATATCAATATCACACACAAGGCTTATGATGTGATAAGAAAAAAATTTCCGCACCGATCGGTTTGTGAAATAATAAAGTGAGAATGATTGAGAACCGTAACCAATTTTGAGTCACGAACAAAATCAGAAGATAAATAATTGGGGCGGCAACCTGGTTTTTGGGGATAGAGGGACTTGAACCCTCACGATTTCTAAAGTCGACGGATTTTCCTCTTACTATAAATTTCATTGTTGTCGATATTGACATGTAGAATGGGACTCTATCTTTATTCTTATCCGATTCCGATTAATCAATTCTGAAAAATAAAAATATTTATCAGACTATGATGGAGTGAATGATTTGATCAATGAATATTTAATTCTTTTTTCAATTTTGATTTTGAATCGATTCAAAAAAATTCTTTTATTTTTCATATAAATAGATATAAAAAAATTATAGAACCGGTTGGAGTCGTCATTAATTATTTTGAATAATTTGGCGATACTATTTAAGTAAGTAGACATATGTCTATAGGTTTATCTTTCATCCTTTCGGAAGTTTTGATGGAAGGATTCCTTTACGAACAAAGTGCAGCCAACTCCATCTCTTAGAACAGCTTCCATTGAGTCTCTGCACCTATCCTTTATTTATTCTCGCTTTGTGAAATCCTTGTTTGTTTTCATAAAACGGGATTTGGCTCAGGATTGCCCATTTTTAATTCCAGGGTTTCTCTGAATTTGAAAGTTATCACTTGGTAGGTTTCCATACCAAGGCTCAATCCAATTAAGTCCGTAGCGTCTACCAATTTCGCCATATCCCCCTTTGTGATGTGATCCTAATCTCATTATGATGCCGTTTACCCTTTATTTTTTAATTTTCGTTTATATTATGTTGGAACCATTGAATTCATTAGATATCGATTCCTGTATTGAAAAGCGTTTTCTCCGATTTGATTTCGTATCTATCTTCTTTCATCTCTATTGGAGACTATACTTGGTCCAACCAGAAATTCAATTTCAATATAGATACCACACAACATATATATTATATATATAATATATATATACATGTCCCTATTTCTTTCATTTTCTATCATTTTTAGTGTGCACTTGTGAATACTTTAACGGTCGATTCTTTTTTTTTTTTTCGTCTTAGGTTTCGCCTTTCCGAATGAAACCCTCGGAATGTTTCATTATGACCTGGATTGCACTTTTCTCTTCTTATCCTTTAATTTCGAATTATTTATTACTGAATATTAATGAAATTATTTCAAATTATATAAATTCTCTGTTTTTGCTTTCAAATATTTTCAAATATATTATATATAATATTATATATAATAATTAATTGTATTAATATATTATTATATTCTAATATATTATAAATATACAATAAGATTGTAACTTATATACTAGATTATATAGATATACTAGATTATATAGATTATATTCCTAACTTTAGGTACAAAATTCTATTTCAAATTCTCAATCTAAATAAATATATAGAAATAAAAAATTATGTACTAAAATAGTTTATTTAGAATTTCTATAGTTTTATTTTTATTTCTAGTAAAATATAAAATAGAAAAAAAATATTAAAAAATAGTAAAGGAAATATGGAATAGTAAAAAAATCTTAGTCTCTAATTAAACAAATTAAGATATTTATTATTGATAAACGTATATTTGAGAAATAGATCTAAATTAATATATCAAAATGAAATGTTTTTGAAAATTAGATTTTCCATTCTTATTCGTGTCTACAGTTTTGTTTCTACAGTTGAATGTTTCTACATTATATATATCATATTTATTATGAAATAACTAAGAATAAACAGTTAAGATCTCAGTAGCAGCAGTTTACTAAATTAGTATACGTGTACAATTTATATTATGTAAGCCCGCTTAGCTCAGAGGTTAGAGCATCGCATTTGTAATGCGATGG